TCCGTATATTTCCAGACAAACCAGTTACAGTAAGACCTGCCGAAACACGTATGGGTTCGGGGAAAGGATCCCCTGAATATTGGGTAGCTGTTGTTAAACCGGGGAGAATACTATATGAAATGGGTGGAGTAAGCGAAAATATAGCTAGAAGGGCTATTTTAATAGCAGCATCCAAAATGCCGATACGAACTCAATTTATTATTTCGGGATAAAAGTGTAGAACCGACAGAAATGAATCTTGGGGATGAAACAAAAACGCAAGTTTCTTTTTTTGGACAAACAATATTTCTTTTATTTTCTTCATCCTTTGCATTGGAAGAATAGACTAAAAATTTGATATGATTCAACCTCAGACCCATTTAAATGTAGCGGATAACAGCGGGGCTCGAGAATTGATGTGTATTAGAATCCTAGGAGCTAGTAATCGTCGATATGCTCATATTGGTGACGTTATTGTTGCTGTGATCAAAGAAGCAGTACCAAATATGCCCCTAGAAAAATCAGAAGTGGTGAGAGCTGTAATTGTTCGTACCTGTAAAGAACTTAAACGTGACAACGGTATGATAATACGATATGATGACAATGCTGCAGTTGTGATTGATCAAGAAGGAAATCCAAAAGGAACTCGAATTTTTGGTGCAATCCCCCGGGAATTGAGACAATTAAATTTTACTAAAATAGTTTCATTAGCTCCCGAGGTATTATAAAATAAAATGAGATCGTGATATCTTTGGGGTATTTGAAAGAACTAGATTAAGAACTAGATTAATTCGTAGATTGTGTCTCACGCATATACCTTAAAAAATTCCTATTCATCAACCAATAGAAAAAAAAAAAAAGAAAAACATGTTGATTATATCCAATTTTCAGGCACCAATAATTATAGTTCATCATGGGTAGAGACACTATTGCTGAGATAATAACCTCTATACGAAATGCTGATATGGATAGAAAAAGAGTTGTTCGCATAGCATCTACTAATATTACCGAAAATATTGTTAAAATACTTTTCCGAGAAGGTTTTATCGAAAACGTCAGAAAACATCGAGAAAAAAACAACTATTTTTTGGTTTTAACCCTTCGACATAGAAGGAATGGGAAAAGACCCTATAGAAATTTTTTAAATTTAAAACGGATCAGTAGACCCGGTCTACGAATTTATTCTAACTCTCAACGAATTCCTAGAATTTTAGGTGGGATGGGGATTGTAATTCTTTCTACTTCTCGAGGTATAATGACAGACCGGGAGGCTCGACTAGAAGGAATCGGCGGAGAAATTTTGTGTTATATATGGTAATCCTTTTAATATCCAAATGGGATCCGAAACCTCTTCCTATTTGTAAAAAAAAAAAGAAAAGGGGTGAGTTGTCTAATATCGTTTCTCCTTCATTAGTTGATACTTCAGGGGGGCTTTACCTGAAATGAAAGAACAAAAATGGATTCATGAAGGTTTAATTACTGAATCGCTTCCCAATGGCATGTTCCGGGTTCGGTTAGATAATGAAGATCTGATTCTAGGTTATGTTTCAGGAAAGATCCGACGTAGTTTTATACGGATACTGCCGGGAGATAAAGTCAAAATTGAAGTAAGTCGTTATGATTCAACCAGAGGACGTATAATTTATCGACTCCGAAACAAGGATTCGAAAGATTAGGGCGTTTTTATTCAATACGATTCGAGATGAAAAATTTCAAGAAACTTATTTTCTACCAAGAAGTAGATTTAGAATTAAGATAAGGAATGACAAATATGAAAATAAGAGCTTCCGTTCGTAAAATTTGTGAAAAATGTCGCCTAATCCGTAGGCGGGGGCGCATTATAGTAATTTGTTCCAACCCGAGACATAAACAAAGACAAGGATAATCAGACTCGTTAAAAGGCTCAATGTACAAATAAGGAATCTCTTTTGACATGAAATGGATATATCCATATATTTCTGACTCATATTTATGAGATGATACAATATGGCAAAAGCTATACCGAGAACTGGTTCACGTAGGAATGTACGTATTGGTTCACGTAAGAGTGCACGTAGAATACCAAAGGGAGTTATTCATGTTCAAGCAAGTTTCAATAATACCATTGTCACGGTTACAGATGTACGGGGTCGGGTGGTTTCCTGGGCCTCTGCCGGTACTTCGGGATTCAAGGGTACGAGAAGAGGTACACCCTTTGCCGCTCAAACTGCAGCAACGAATGCTATTCGTACAGTAGTAGATCAAGGTATGCAACGAGCAGAAGTCATGATAAAAGGTCCCGGTCTCGGAAGAGACGCAGCATTACGAGCTATTCGTAGAAGTGGTATACTATTAACTTTCGTACGGGATGTAACCCCTATGCCACATAATGGCTGTAGACCTCCGAAAAAAAGACGTGTGTAGAAATGAACAGTGAATAAATTTCAAGAGAAACAAGAGAAATAAATAATTCAATCAAATAAAATAATATTACTATGGTTCGAGAGAAAGTAACAGTATCTACTCGGACACTACAGTGGAA